TTAAAAATAAGCTAAATAAAGCTTTTGGGTTCATACCCCAAATATAAAGGAAATACCTTTTTTTTAAAATAATAAAGTGCCTGAAAAAGGATTATTCTGATAGGATAAATCATGTAAATTATTTACCTTTATTATATTTTATAGAATTAAACTATATCTAACAATATCAAAAATTATTGTGCATCTTACACTAAAATATATTTTTAAATAAAAATGAATTTTTAATCTCATAAAGAATATTTTTCTATTTTAAATCATATTTATATTTAATTCTAATAAAATATTTTTTTTTTTTATATTATTTTTTAGAACTTTTATTTCTATTTCATCTAATTCCTGATTAGGATGCTGAATTGGATTAGAAATTAATTTATTAAGATTTATCCCCCTAATTTCAAACCCTAATAATCTAATAAATTCAGAAGCATCTTTAAAATATTTTCTTACCCAATCTATTGCCTCAATTAATTTTTTATTTTCTATTTTATTAAAAAGTTTATTATTAAAAAATTTTTTTATTGATAATATTTTTTCTATTTTAATTAATTCTTCCATATTAATAAAAATAGGATCATTCCCCTTTCATTTTTGATTTCCTAACATTATAGAAGGACTATCTTGAATAAATTGTTTAATTTTAATAACATGACAAAAAATTACCCCTATAATTTTATTATCTTATTATTTTAATAAAAAATTTTTATTAATTATTATAATTTTTAATGCTTTGGTTGGGGCTATTGGAGGATTTAATCAAACTTCTCTTCGTAAGTTAATAGCTTTTTCATCAATTAATAATTTAGGTTGAATAATTGCTGCTTTAATAATTAGAGAAACCTTATGAATAATATATTTCTTTTTATATTCATTTTTAATTAGTATTATTTGTTTTTTATTTTATATATTAAATACATTTTATATTAATCAACTTTTCAATTTTAATATAAATTTTTCTATTAAAATTTCAATTATTTTAAATTTTTTATCATTAGGAGGATTACCTCCATTTTTAGGATTTTTCCCAAAATGAATAATTATTAATTACTTATTATTAAATAAATTTTATTTAATTTCTTTTATTTTTATTATAATAAGCTTAATTATATTATTTTTTTATCTTCGTATTATTTACTCTTCATTAATATTTTTTTCATTTAAATTAAAATGATTTAAAATTTTTATTAAAAATAATTCATTAATTTTTATTAATTTATTAAATTTTATTTCTTTATTAGGTATAATTCTTAGAACTTTATTTTTTTTTTAAGGTTTTAAGTTAAATTAAACTAATAATCTTCAAAATTATTTATAAAGAAATTTCTTTAAGCCTTAGTAAATTTTTACCCCTTAAAATTTGCAATTTTATATCATTATTGACTATAAGGCTCTTAATAAAAGAGAAATTTCTCGTTAATAAATTTACAATTTATCGCTTATTTACTCAGCCATTTTATTAACTAATTTTTAGCGAAAATGACTTTTTTCTACAAATCATAAAGATATTGGAACTTTATATTTTATCTTTGGAATTTGAGCAGGAATAGTAGGAACTTCACTAAGTTTATTAATTCGAACAGAATTAGGTAATCCAGGATCTTTAATTGGTGATGATCAAATTTATAATACTATTGTTACAGCCCATGCTTTCATTATAATTTTTTTTATAGTAATACCTATTATAATTGGAGGATTTGGTAATTGATTAGTTCCTCTAATATTAGGAGCCCCTGATATAGCCTTCCCACGAATAAACAATATAAGATTTTGATTATTACCCCCTTCATTAATATTATTAATTTCAAGTAGAATTGTAGAAAATGGAGCAGGAACAGGATGAACTGTTTACCCTCCCCTATCTTCTAATATCGCTCATGGAGGATCTTCCGTAGATTTAGCAATTTTTTCATTACATTTAGCTGGAATTTCTTCTATTTTAGGAGCAATTAATTTTATTACTACTATTATCAATATACGAGTTAATAATATATCCTTTGATCAAATACCTTTATTTGTATGATCTGTAGGTATTACAGCTCTTCTTCTTTTACTCTCATTACCAGTATTAGCTGGAGCTATTACAATACTTTTAACTGATCGAAATATTAATACTTCATTTTTTGACCCTGCGGGAGGAGGAGATCCAATTTTATATCAACATTTATTTTGATTTTTTGGACATCCAGAAGTTTATATTTTAATTTTACCAGGATTTGGTTTAGTTTCTCATATTATTTCTCAAGAAAGAGGAAAAAAGGAAACATTTGGAGCTTTAGGAATAATTTATGCTATAATAACAATTGGCTTATTAGGATTTATTGTATGAGCTCATCATATATTTACAGTAGGTATAGATATTGATACTCGAGCTTATTTTACCTCCGCCACTATAATTATTGCAGTACCAACAGGAATTAAGGTGTTTAGCTGATTAGCAACTTTACACGGAACGCAAATTAATTATAGTCCTGCAATATTATGAAGATTAGGATTTATTTTTTTATTTACAGTAGGAGGATTAACAGGTGTTGTTTTAGCAAACTCTTCTATTGATATTACTCTTCATGATACATATTATGTTGTAGCTCATTTTCATTATGTATTATCTATAGGAGCTGTATTTGCAATTATAAGAGGATTTATTCACTGATATCCCTTATTTACAGGATTAATAATAAATCCTTATTTATTAAAAATTCAATTTATTTCAATATTTATTGGAGTAAATTTAACTTTTTTTCCTCAACATTTTTTAGGATTAGCAGGTATACCTCGTCGATATTCAGATTATCCTGATAGTTTTACATCATGAAATATTATTTCTTCATTTGGATCTTATATTTCACTTTTATCTTTAATATTTATAATAATTATTATTTGAGAATCTATAATTAATAAACGAATTATTTTATTCCCATTAAATATACCATCTTCTATTGAATGATATCAAAATCTACCTCCAGCTGAACATTCGTATAATGAATTACCCATTTTAAGTAATTTCTAATATGGCAGATTATATGTAATGGATTTAAACCCCATTTATAAAGGAATATCCTTTTTTTAGAAATGGCAACATGATCTAATTTTAATTACCAAGATGGAGCTTCCCCCCTTATAGAACAAATTATTTTTTTCCACGATCACACTTTAATTATTTTAATTATAATTACAATTTTAATTTTTTATATAATAACAAGATTATTTTTTAATAAATATATTAATCGATTTTTATTAGAAGGCCAAATAATTGAATTAATTTGAACAATTTTACCAGCTATTACTTTAATTTTTATTGCATTACCTTCCTTACGACTACTTTATTTATTAGATGAATTAAATAATCCATTAATTACATTAAAATCAATTGGACATCAATGATATTGAAGTTATGAATATTCTGACTTCAATAATATTGAATTTGACTCTTATATAATTAATCAAAGAGATATAAATATTAATAATTTTCGATTATTAGATGTTGATAATCGAATTGTTTTACCTATCAATAATCAAATTCGAATTTTAGTAACAGCAACTGATGTAATCCATTCCTGAACTGTCCCATCTTTAGGAGTAAAAGTTGATGCAAATCCAGGTCGATTAAACCAAACTAGTTTTTTTATTAATCGACCTGGATTATTTTTTGGGCAATGCTCAGAAATTTGCGGAGCTAATCATAGATTTATACCTATTGTAATTGAAAGAATTTCAGTTAAAAATTTTATTAATTGAGTCAATAATTATTCATTAGATGACTGAAAGCAAGTACTGGTCTCTTAAACCATTTTATAGTAAATTAGCAATTACTTCTAATGAAAGAATTAGTTAATTCATAACATAAATATGTCAAATTTAAATTATTACTTTAGTAATATTCTTTTATTCCTCAAATAATACCAATCAATTGAATATTCTCATTTTTATTTTTCATTATCATTTTTATTATATTTAATATTATAAATTATTTTATTTTTAATTATAAAAACTATAATAATTTTTCTAATAATAAAAATTTTTTAAAAAATAAAAATATATTTTGAAAATGATAACTAATTTATTTTCAATTTTTGATCCTTCAAGTAATATCTTTAATTTATCCTTAAATTGAATTAGAACTTTTATTGGTTTAATGTTTATTCCATATTCATTTTGATTAATCCCTAATCGACATTTTATTATCTGAAACTTTATTTCTAATAAATTACATAATGAATTTAAAACATTACTAGGAACTAATAGATTTAATGGATCAACATTTATTTTTATTTCATTATTTTTTTTTGTTTTATTTAATAACTTTTTAGGACTTTTCCCATATATTTTTACTAGTACTAGTCATTTAAATATTTCCCTTTCTTTATCCTTAACACTATGATTAAGATTTATAATTTACGGATGAATTAATAATACTCAACATATATTCATTCATATAATCCCTCAAGGAACTCCTACTATTTTAATACCTTTTATAGTACTAATTGAAACTATTAGAAATATTATTCGACCTGGAACTTTAGCTGTTCGTCTTACAGCAAATATAATTGCAGGACATTTATTATTAACCTTATTAAGAAATACTGGATCTTTAATGCCTAATTATCTTTTATTTATTTTAATTTTTATTCAAATTTTATTATTAATTTTAGAATCTGCAGTTGCAGTTATTCAATCTTATGTTATTACTATTTTAAGAACACTTTATTCTAGAGAAGTTAATTAATGACATTAAACCACAACCATCCATATCACCTAGTAGATTATAGACCATGACCTTTAACAGGAGCTATTGGAGTTATAACCTTAGTAACAGGATTAGTAAAATGATTTCATAATTTTAATATAAATTTATTAATTTTAGGCTATATTATTGTTATTTTAACTATATACCAATGATGACGAGATATTTGCCGAGAAGGAACATTCCAAGGTAAACATACAATTTTAGTATCTAATGGATTACGATGAGGGATAATTTTATTTATTACCTCTGAAATTTTATTTTTTGTTTCTTTTTTTTGAGCATTTTTTCATAGAAGTTTATCCCCAAATATTGAAATTGGCTCTATATGACCCCCTTCAAGAATTATTCCATTTAACCCATTTCAAATCCCTTTATTAAATACAATTATTTTAATTACTTCAGGAATTACAGTCACATGAGCTCATCATGCTTTAATAGAAAATAATTTTACCCAAACTTCCCAAGGATTATTTTTTACTATTACATTAGGAATTTATTTTTCTATTCTTCAAGCTTATGAATATTTAGAAGCTCCATTTACAATTGCAGATAGAGTTTATGGATCAACATTCTTTATAGCAACAGGATTCCATGGATTACATGTTATTATTGGAACAATTTTCTTATTAACATGTTTAATTCGACACATAAATAATCATTTTTCTAAAAATCATCATTTTGGATTTGAAGCAGCAGCATGATATTGACATTTTGTAGATGTAGTTTGATTATTCCTCTATATTTCAATTTATTGATGAGGAAACTAATTATTTATATAATATATTTAGTATATTTGACTTCCAATCAAAAAGTTTAATAATTAATTAATATAAATAATTTTAATTATTTTAATTATATCAACTATTATTATTATTATTTCTAACATCTTAATGATTATCTCAGTAGTATTATCAAAAAAATCACTTATAGACCGAGAAAAATGTTCACCATTTGAATGTGGATTTGACCCTAAATCCTTAGCACGAATTCCATTTTCCCTCCACTTTTTTTTAATTACCGTAATTTTTTTAATTTTTGATGTAGAAATTGCACTAATTTTCCCTATAATCTCAACTTTTAAAATAATTAATATCTATGTATGAATAAAAACTAGATTTTTCTTTATTATTATACTTTTAATCGGATTATATCATGAATGAAACCAAAACATATTAAACTGAACTAATTAAAACAGGATTATAGTTTATTATAAAACATTTGATTTGCATTCAAAAAAAATTGAAATTTCAATTTATCTTATCTTAAATAAGAAGCAATTTTGCATTTAATTTCGACTTAAAAGAAAGAGTAATTTACTCCTTATTTATTAATTGAAACCAAAATAGAGGTATATCACTGTTAATGATAACATTGAATAAAAAATTCCAATTAGAAATATATAATAATTAAGCTGCTAACTTAATTTATAGTGGTTAATTACCATTAATATTTCTATTTATATAGTTTAAATTTAAAACGTTACATTTTCATTGTAAAAATAAAATAAATATTTTTATAAATATATTTACTATTATTTAAAGATTTAAAAAATCACCCTAATATCTTCAATATTATACTCTTATACATTAAGCTATTTAAATAAATTATTATTATAATAATAAAAATTATTATTCAAATAATAAATCTAAATAAATAAATTTTAAAATTATTTATTTGATAAATATAATTAATAATTGAATAATACTTAACAATATTATAAATCCCCTGACCTCTATATAATTCTCTTCAACCTATATCAATATTTTTAATTAATTTTTGACCAAAATTTAAAAAATAATAATTTAAACCATAAGTAGATAAACTAGGTATAAATCATATTAAAGTCAGAAAAGTTCTTAAATTATAAGTTATTAAAAACTTATTCAATGAATAAACTCCTATATTTCTTATTAAATAACCAAAAAATGCCCCTAATAAAGAAACATAAATAACTATTATTTTTATATTAAAAGGTAAATAAATTATATAAGGATAAGGAAAAATTAATCATCTTAATATTCTTCCAGAAATTACTCTCATAAATAATAAAATTAATATTCTTTTTAATATAACATAATCTTCATCAAATAAATTATAAACTCTTAATAAATTAAAATCTATAATTATTAAATACATTAATAATCGAATAGTATAAAATATAGTTAAACCAGTAGATAAATAATATAAATTAAAAATTAAAAAATTTAAATTTCTTATTCTTACTATCTCTAAAATTAAATCCTTAGAATAAAATCCAGCTAAAAAAGGAATCCCACATAAAGCTATATTAGAAATATTTATACACAAAGAAGTTAAAGGAATATAATTTGTAATACCCCCCATTATACGAATATCTTGATTATCATTTATTATATGAATAATTATTCCTGCACACATAAATAATAAAGCCTTAAATATAGCATGAGTTAATAAATGAAAAAATGCTAAATCATAATAACCTATTCTTAAAATTCTTATTATTAAACCTAATTGTCTTAAAGTAGATAAAGCAATAATTTTTTTTAAATCAAACTCATAATTAGCAGAAATCCCAGATATAAATATAGTTAACCCAGATAATAAAAGTAATATTTTTAAAAAAAATATATCAACTAATAAATTATTAAAACGAATTAATAAATATACTCCAGCAGTAACTAAAGTTGAAGAATGAACTAAAGCAGAAACTGGAGTAGGAGCTGCCATAGCGGCTGGAAGTCAAGATCTAAAAGGAATTTGAGCTCTTTTAGTTATAGCAGCTAAAATAATCATTAAACCAATAATCTTTATTGAATAATCATTACTTATAAAATTTAAATAAAAAATATAATTTCAACTTCCATAATTTATTATTCAAGAAATTACTATTAAAATTATAACATCACCAATTCGATTAGATAAAGCTGTTAATATTCCTGCATTATAAGATTTAATATTTTGATAATAAATTACTAAACAATAAGAAACTAAACCTAAACCATCTCACCCTAAAAAAATTCTAATAATATTTGGACTAATAATTAATAAAATCATTGAAAAAACAAATAATAAAACTAAAATAATAAATCGATTTAAATTTAATTCAGAACTTATATAACTTTGTCTATAATAAATTACTGATGAAGAAATTAAAGACACAAATATTATAAATAATAAAGATATTCAATCTAATAAAATAGATATCACTACTCTTATTGAATTAAAAGAAATAATTTCCCACTCAAAAAAAAATACTATATTATTTATAATAAAATAAATAACCCCTAAAAAATTAATAAACATAAAAAAAAATAAAAAAAAAAATCTAATAAAGCATAAAGAATATTTTTGAATAACTTAAAATGATTTACTCATATTTCTGACTCCACAAATCAGTATTTTTATTAAATTATTTAAGTAAAATCAAATTATTCTATAATCAATTTTTATTACTAAAATATTTAAAGGTAATCAATGTAATATTAATATTAAATACTCTCGTGAAACCCCTCTATAAAATCTATAAAGACCTAAATTATACTTTCCATGTTGAGTATAAGAATATAAATATAAACTATACCCAGCTCTAAAAAAAGAAACCCCTATTAATATAATTATTGAAATTCAAGATCATCTTACTAATCTATTAATTAATCTGATTTCCCCTATTAAATTTAAAGAAGGAGGAGCTGCTATATTAGAAGACATTAATAAAAATCATCATAATCTTATAGAAGGTATAAAATTTATTATCCCCTTATTTAAAAATAATCTTCGTCTTCTTAAACGCTCATAATTAATATTAGATAAACAGAATATCCCAGAAGAACATAATCCATGTCCAATTATTAAAATATAAGACCCTAAATAACCTCAATAATTTATAGTCATAATACCTCTAATTACTAATCTTATATGTGCTACAGAAGAATAAGCAATTAAAGCTTTAATATCAACTTGACAAAAACATTTCAATCTAATAAATAAACCCCCTACTAAACTAATAATAATTCATAAAATACCTAATTTCATATTAATTTTTTGTAAAAAAATTATAATACGTAAAAGACCATAACCCCCTAATTTTAATATAATGGCAGCTAAAATTATAGACCCTGAAATAGGAGCCTCTACATGAGCTTTTGGTAATCATAAATGAACAAAATATATGGGTATTTTTACTAAAAAAGCTATAATTATACAAAAATATAAAAAAAATATATTATAATCATAAAACTTTAAAAAATACATTATAATATAATTAATTCTATTATAAGTATAAAAAATTCCTAATAATAAAGGTAAAGAAGCAAATAAAGTATAAAATAATAAATATATACCCGCCTGAATACGCTCAGGTTGATATCCTCAACCAATAATTAATATTAAAGTAGGAATTAATCTACCCTCAAAAAATAAGTAAAACATAAATAAATTTATTACTCTAAAAGTTAAATATAATATAATTATTAATAAAATAATATTTAATAAAAAAAAATTAATAAAAAATTTATTTTTATTTAAATTTTCTCTAGCCATAATTATTAAAGCTCTAATTCAAATTCTTAATAAAATTAAGCCATAAGAAATTATATCACATCCTAATATATAACTTAAATTACAAAAATTCATAATATTTACGCTTAAATTTATAAACATTATTATTATTATAAATAACAATATCTGAACCACTCAAAATATATTTTTTTTAAAACATAAAGGAATTATAAATAATATTATAAATAAAAACTTTATCATTCTTTTTTTTTTAAATTAAATTAAAACTCTGAAAATAATCATTACCATGAGTTCGAATTATTAAAACTAAAATTGACAGCCCTAAAGCCCCCTCACAAACCGAAAAAACTAAAAATACCATTAATATATATATATCATAATTAATTATACTTAAATATAATAATATTAAAAAAAAAATTCTTAATACAATAAATTCTAAACTTATTAAAACAATCAATAAATGTTTTTGTTTAGAAACAAAAATTATATTACCAAATAAATATATAACAAAAATTGTAAATCATATATTTAATATTATCATTTGTTTTTATAGTTTAAAAAAAAACATTGGTCTTGTAAACCAAAAATAAGACTTTTCTTTAAAAACTTCAAAGAAAAAGAACTTCTTTATCAATAATCTCCAAAATTATTATTTTACTTAAACTATTCTTTGAAATTACAAAAATATTTCTATCAATAATTATTATTTCAATTTCTATTTATATATTTTCTTTAAGACATCCCCTATCTATAGGATTTTTAATTTTAATTCAAACATTACTAATTTGTTTAATAACTGGAATATTAATTAATACTTATTGATTTTCTTATATTTTATTTTTAACTTTCTTAGGAGGATTATTAGTCTTATTTATTTATGTGTCAAGAATTGCATCAAATGAATTATTTAAATTTTCTTTTAATAATAAAATATTTTTCTTTATCATAATAATTTTTTCTATTTTTATAAGTTTTTTTTTCAAAAATAATTTAACATGAATAAATTTAACTTTTAATGATGAAATATTAAATTCATTTAATATATTTTTATTTTTTAATAATGAAAATAATATAAATTTAACAAAATTATATAATAATCAAACATATTTTTTAATAATAATAATAGTAATTTATTTATTTATTACACTTGTGGCAGTAGTTAAAATTACAAATATTTTTTTTGGTCCAATTCGATCATTTAACTAATGATAAATAATTTTAAACCTATTCGAAAAACCCACCCTATTTTAAAAATTATTAATGGATCTTTAATTGATTTACCTACACCCTCTAATATTTCAGCATGATGAAATTTTGGATCTTTATTAGCTTTATGTTTAATTATTCAAATTGTTACAGGACTATTTTTAACTATATATTATACAGCTAATATTGAATTAGCATTTTTCAGAGTTAATTATATTTGTCGAAATGTTAATTATGGATGATTAATTCGAACCCTTCATGCTAATGGAGCTTCTTTTTTTTTTATTTGTATTTATTTACATATTGGACGAGGAATTTATTATGAATCTTTTAACCTAAAATTTACATGAATAGTAGGAGTAATTATCTTATTTTTATTAATAGCAACAGCCTTTATAGGATATGTTTTACCATGAGGTCAAATATCATTCTGAGGAGCAACAGTTATTACTAATTTATTATCAGCAATCCCCTATTTAGGAACAATATTAGTAAATTGAATTTGAGGGGGATTTGCTGTAGATAATGCAACTTTAACTCGTTTTTATACATTTCATTTTTTATTCCCATTTATTATTTTAATATTAACAATAATTCACTTATTATTTTTACACCAAACAGGATCTAATAATCCCTTAGGAATTAATAGAAATTTAGACAAAATCCCTTTTCACCCATTTTTTACTTTTAAGGATTTAATTGGATTTATTATTCTTATTATAATATTAATTTTATTAACACTAACTGATCCTTATATATTAGGAGATCCAGATAATTTTATCCCAGCTAATCCATTAGTAACTCCAGTTCATATTCAACCCGAATGATATTTTTTATTTGCTTACGCTATTCTTCGATCTATTCCTAATAAATTAGGAGGAGTTATTGCTTTAGTTATATCAATTTTAATTTTAATTATTTTACCTTTTACATTTAATAAAAAAATTCAAGGTATTCAATTTTATCCATTAAATCAAATTTTATTTTGATTTATAATTATTACTATTTTTTTACTAACATGAATTGGAGCACGACCAGTAGAAGCTCCATATATTATTACAGGACAACTACTAACAGTATTTTATTTTTCTTATTTTATTATCAACCCAATATTAAATAAATTTTGAGATAATTTAATTTTTAATTAATTAATGAGCTTGTATAAGCATTTGTTTTGAAAACTTAAGAAAGAATTATTTATTCTATTAATTTATACTAAATTTATTTCATTAAATTAAAATAATTTTTATTCCTAAAAACAATAATAAATAATTTAATGAAACAGGTAAATAACTTTTTCAACATAAATATATTAACTTATCATAACGATAACGTGGTAATGTACCTCGAACTCAAATAAAAAAAAAAGAAATAAAAACTAATTTTAAATAAAATAATAAACTTAAATCATAACCCCCTATATAAATAATTGTAAATAATAAACTTATAAATAAAATCATAGAATATTCAGCTAAAAAAATTAAAGCAAATCCTCCTCTTCTATACTCAATATTAAATCCTGAAACTAATTCTCTTTCCCCTTCAGCAAAATCAAAAGGAGTACGATTAGTCTCAGCTATTAAAGAAGATAAAAATCTTAATCTTAAAGGTATTATCAAAAAAAAAAATCAAATTATAAATTGATAACTTCTAAATTTTAATAAATTAAAATCTATAATTAAAATAATCCCCGATATTATAATTAAAGCTAATCTAACTTCATAAGAAATAGTTTGAGCTACAGCTCGTATCCCTCCTAATAAAGAATAATTAGAATTAGAAGACCAGCCGGCCACTATTAAAATATAAACTCCTAATCTTGTACAACATAAAAAAAATAAAATTCCTAAATTAAAATTTAATATATTAAAAGTATAAGGAATAACTATTCAAATTAATAAAGATAATATAAAACCAACAATAGGAGAAAAATAATAAGACAAATAATTAGAATAATTTAAATAAACTTGTTCCTTAGTAAATAATTTAATAGCATCAGAAAAAGGCTGTAAAATCCCTATAAATCCTATTTTATTTGGCCCTTTCCGAATTTGAATATAACCTAAAACTTTACGCTCTAATAAAGTTAAAAAAGCAACTCCAATTAATACACCAATAATTAAAATTAATATCCCTAAAAAAATATTTAATAAATCTATTAACATCATTTACTATTTATATAATAAATTATATATTTATGACTTCTAAAACCATTACATTTTTCTGCCAAAATAGTAAATTTATAATCTTTTTAATTAATAATATTCATTTATTAAAATTATTTTAAATATTTGATCCTTTCGTACTAAAATATTTTAATTCTTTAAAGATAGAAACCAACCTGGCTCACACCGGTTTGAACTCAGATCATGTAAGATTTTAATGATCGAACAGATCAAAATTTTAAACTTTTGCATTTAAATTTTATCTTAATCCAACATCGAGGTCGCAAACTTTTTTTTTTATTTGTACTAAAAAAAAATATTACGCTGTTATCCCTAAGGTAATTTTTTCTTATAATCATTATTTATGGATCATTTAATCATTTATTATTGTATAATTTTTAAAAAAAGTTTATTTAATTTTTTTATCACCCCAATAAAATAAATTAATTAATTTTAATTTTTATTTATATATATAATCTTAAATAATAAATTTATAAAACTCTATAGGGTCTTCTCGTCTTTTAAAATTATTTTAGCTTTTTAACTAAAAAATTAAATTTTACTAATAATTTAGAGACAGTTTATATCTCATCAAATCTTTCATACAAGTCTTCAATTAAAAGACTAATGATTATGCTACCTTTGTACAGTCAATATACTGCAGCCCTTTAATATAAAATCAGTGGGCAGATTAGACTTTAAATTATTATCTAAAAGACATGTTTTTGATAAACAAGTGAATATAAATTTTTGCCGAATTCCTTTAAATTATTTAAATAATTAAATTTTATTTTATTCATTACTAATATACTAATTTTATCATTATAACTAATTTTAATAAATTAAAAAATATTTTTTTATAAAAAATTAAATTTTTTCTATTAAATTTTATTTTTTATAAAATTTTTTATAAAAAACTATAATTTTTAAACAATATAAATTTTAAAAATTTTAATTTTTACTTATTTAAATTATAAATATTTAATTTAAAGCTTATCCCCTAAAATATAAAATTTAATTTTTTTTATAATTATAAAATAAATTATAAAATTATTTAAATTTAAAATTAAATTTTTTTCTAAAAAAACTAGATATATTTAAAAACGATTAACATTTCATTTCAAATTAATTATTAAAAATAATTATGCTACATTAACTTTATTAATTAATTATCTCTTTTAAATTCGAGATTTTTTTTTTTAAAAATTCATATTTAATAAACTCTGATACACAAGATACAATAAATAAAATTTACTTTAAAACAATTTTTTATTTAAAATATTTCAAATTTCTTCTACAATACTATTTCTCTATAAAATTTTTAATTTATTCTATTAAAAATACTTTAACCCCCATATATTTTTAATATTAAAATTTTTTTTATTATTTATAAACTATTAATTTTTCCCCCTCAAATTAATTAACATCTTTTAATTTCTTTTCAATGTAAATGAAATACTTTAAACAAGCTCTAATTTGATCATTCTAGAAACACTTTCCAGTACCTCTACTTTGTTACGACTTATTTCAATTTTTAAATGAAAGTGACGGGCAATATGTACATATTTCAATTTATAATCATTTTATTAAATTAAATAAAATTACATTTAAATCCACCTTCAATTATATTTTACAAATATTATATTCATCTAAATAAATTTATTGTAATCCATCATATTCTTAATTATTCTCTGCATCTTGATCTGAATTAATTTATTTTATAATTTTAAAATATTATTTTTATTAAAAAATATTTTTTTAACAACGATATACAAAATTTTAAATTAAGTAAATTTATTCGTGGATTATCAATTATTAGACAGATTCCTCTAAATGAACTAAAATACCGCCATATTATTTAAGTTTCAATAAATTATTATTTACTATTTTAGTATTTTTAATTAAATTTTTAATAATAGGGTATCTAATCCTAGTTTATAATAAAATTTATTAATTCATAATTTTTATATAAAATTTAAATAAATTAAAATTTTACCTAATAATTTATTATTTATTTTAAAATAAATTTATTTATTATAAACTGAAATAATTTAATTTAACTTTTGTTTAACCGCAACTGCTGGCACAAAATTAGTTATTAATTTTTGTATTACTAAATCTTAATTTCTTAAATTTTTAATATTAATTACTACAATAATAATAATTCAATTATTTTTTAAATAAATTAAAATTTCATACTAAAATTTATATGTAAAATAAACTTAAAATAAAATTTATAAAACATAAAAATTTTATTTATTATAATTAAAATTAAAATAGATTTTTTTTTTTTTTTTTTTATATTATTATTTAATATAAATTAATAAATTTTTATTATTTCTCTTATTTTCTTTCTATAATATTTATATTAAAAATTAATATAAATATAATCCTATAAAATTCATTTAAATAAAAATATATTAATTAATTTATTATAATATATAAAAAAAATTAATATATTATTTTATTTATAATATATTAAATATTTAAATTAAATTTTAAATTTAATAATTAATTAAATATTTAATATATATATATATATATATATTAGGCCATCTTTAATAATATATATATATAAAAAAAA